TAAAAAACCTTCATCACGGAAATATGGTGATGGAAGTAATTGGTTGAGGAATGGATTTGTTATGATGCATTATTTGATACTAAAATTTAAGTTATATTTTTTGAACTACTAGAATGGTGTAAAACTTATGGGATTAAAGTTAATGTTTTTGGGGTTTGGCATTAAGGGGGACGGGGGGGTTTGTGAATAGAATTTTTGTAGTTGTTTTTATATATGTCATTCAAGCATTAAAAGATTGCCTTAGATGATCCCGGTGGATGGGGACTAATGATCCTTAAACGAGAGTTCGGCTAGATGTTGTGCTGGCCTTCATGCCTTGACGGCTATGTTGAGTGATAGCATCCGAAAATTAAAAAATACCAAATGCATGACACCACAGTTATGTTGGTCATGGGCTGATTAGACCCGTACCATCGAGATGTCTTATTTAAGGGGAACGTATGGGCGATAACGCAATTGATGGCCCTGAAGTAAGAACCAGATGTCTGATAAAGTTTCATTATAGCTACCCCCAAGGATTATGGGCTCAGAGCAAGAAGAGGGGTCTAGGTGGGCGGGTTGTTGGTTTCACGGAGGATGGTAGATAAAGAGACCAAATGGGGAAGGGGATAGTCATATGGAAGAGAAAGGTTTATGACTTAATGGTGTATGTAAGATAACACAGGTATGTGTAATAATCATTAATTAAAATGTGGTCAATAATATGCATGTTGTTATGGATTTTATGTTGATATAAAGGATCATGTCTTAATTCATTAATAGTTAGTACTTGCTTATATGCTAGGGGTTAATAATTTAATGTACGATATACATAACACTTATGCAATTGTTATGTTAATATAAATCAAGAAGTAGTTTATTTAGAATATCAGCTTTGGGTGTTGATGGTGGGGAGATATTCCTTCTTCTTGATGTCTTAAGGAGATTTATTCTTCATTCCTGGTTTACAAGACCAGAGTAATATATTATACTATTAAGACATTAATTTCATTTTAGTAGGCTGTCTTCAATGATGCCTGCAATTGGTATAAAAATTAGGATGATAGAGAAATAGCTAATTGATGCTATTTGACCAATAATAATGAATGGGTGCTCTACTGGTTGGCCCCCAATTCAAGTTAGGACAAGAAGATCGGCTACTAGAATTCAGTAGAGTGTTTGGGTGATGGGACGGAATATGAGGCTTCGTAGTTTGGAAGTGTGGAGGAATGGTAGGAGTGTTAGGACTAGGATAGATAGGATTAGGGCTAGTACTCCTCCCAGTTTATTAGGAATGGATCGGAGGATGGCGTATGCGAATAGAAAGTATCATTCTGGTTTAATGTGTGGTGGGGTGTTTAGTGGGTTGGCTGGTGTGTAGTTGTCAGGGTCTCCAAGAAGGTCAGGGAAGAATAGTACTAAGGTTATTAAAAATATAATTATTAGGATAACTCCTAGAATGTCCTTGATTGTATAGTAAGGGTGGAATGGAATTTTGTCTGAGTCAGAGTTTAAACCAGTTGGGTTGTTAGAGCCTGTTTCGTGTAGGAATAAAAGGTGAACAACTACTAGGGCTGTAATGATGAATGGAAGGATAAAGTGGAATGCGAAGAAGCGTGTTAGGGTAGCTTTGTCAACTGAGAATCCGCCTCAGATTCATTCTACCAGAGTAGTTCCGATATATGGAATTGCTGAAAGTAGGTTGGTAATTACTGTTGCTCCTCAGAATGATATTTGTCCTCATGGAAGAACATATCCTATAAATGCTGTGGCTATTACTGCGAAGAGTAAGACTACTCCAATGTTTCATGTTTCTATAAAAGTGTAAGATCCGTAATATATTCCTCGTCCTACGTGGAGAAATAGGCAAATAAAAAATATTGATGCTCCGTTCGCGTGTATGTATCGGATTAGTCAGCCGTAGTTTACGTCTCGGCAGATGTGAGTGACTGATGAAAATGCTGTTATTGTGTCTGATGTATAGTGAATTGCTAAAAACAACCCTGTAATGATTTGGATTATTAGGCAGATTCCTAAAAGTGAGCCAAAGTTTCATCATGATGAAATGTTAGATGGTGCAGGTAAATCGATGAAGGAGTGATTAATAATTTTAAATAATGGATGTGTTTTTCGGATGTTTGTCATTAGGAGTTTCTATAGTTGAATTACAACGATGATTTTTCATGTCATTGGTCACAGTTAAGTGCTGTGTAGAAATAATGACTTACTATATTTTTACTTTAAGCTTATTATTTTTGGCGGGTTGTATTGGGTTGGCGTTAAAACCTTCACCTATTTATGGTGGGTTAGGTTTAATTATTAGTGGATTTATTGGTTGTTTAATGATTTTAGGGTTTGGGGGTTCATTTTTAGGTTTGTTAGTATTTTTAATTTATTTGGGTGGTATAATGGTTGTGTTTGGTTATACTACGGCTATGGCTACTGAGGAATATCCTGAGACTTGAGGTTCTAGTTGGTTAATTTTTGGTTTTTTAGTCATTGGGTTATTGGCTGAGTTGTTTTTTGTATGAATTGTTGATTACTGAAATGAGGTTGAGTTAATTAATTTTGAAGGGTTAAGTGATTGAATAATGTATGAGGTTGATGATATTGGGGTAATACTGGAGGGTGGAGTTGGGGTGGCGGCAATGTATAGTTGTGCTACTTGAATGATGGTTGTGGCTGGGTGGTCTTTATTTGCTGGAATTTTTATTATTATTGAAATCACTCGGGACTAATAATATAAAGGATAATTACTAAGATAATAGTAATTATGAATGATAGGAAATAGAGTTTAATTATTCCTTTTTGGCTTGTTAATATTTTTGATGTAAGTGTATGGATTAGTGAAGTGGATTTTGGGATAGATTTTTCTAGTCAGATGAGGTCTAGCAATCCTAGGGATACTTTAAAACTTGGGTCTAGGGATTTTAGTGGAATTATACGGTGTAGGATTGATGGAAAGAAACCTAATGAAGTTGAAAATATTGAGAATGGTTTGGTTTTGTTTATGTAAAGATTTAGAGTTGAATTGTTTAGTTCTAGGGCAATTAGGAAACCTAGGATAGAAATTACTAGGGCTGTAATTTTTAGGTATAGGGGTATTGTAAGAATTTGAATGTTGGTTGGGGGGATGTTATTTGAGATTACGTAGCCAGCTAGGATGCTACCTAGGGCTAGACGTTTGATGGGGTTGGTTAAGTTTGGGTCATTTTCATTAATAATAATTATAGGGGGATATCGAGGTTTGGTTATTGCTACAAAGTAAATAATTCGTATACTGTATATAGCTGTTATGGATGTGGCTACAAGTGTGATTAGTAGGGCTCAGGCGTTGGTGTTGCAGGTGTTAATAGATTCAATGATAGAGTCTTTTGAGTAAAATCCGGTTAGGAATGGTATTCCTGTCAGGGCTAGGCTACCAACAACTAGACAAGATGATGTAAATGGTATAATTTTTATAATGCCTCCTATTTTTCGAATGTCTTGTTCATCATTGAGGCTGTGAATAATTGATCCTGAGCATATAAATAGTATGGCTTTAAAAAATGCGTGGGTACAGATATGAAGGAAAGCTAGGTATGGTTGATTGATTCCTAATGTTACTATTATAAGGCCTAGTTGACTGGATGTAGAGAAGGCAACAATTTTTTTCACGTCGTTTTGAGTAAGTGCACAGATAGCTGTAAATAGTGTAGTCAGGGCTCCGAGGCATATTATAATTGTTAAAATTGTGCTGTTGTTTGATATAAGTGGGTGAAATCGAATTAATAGGAAAATTCCTGCAACAACTATAGTGCTTGAATGCAGTAGGGCTGACACTGGTGTGGGTCCTTCTATAGCTGATGGGAGTCATGGATGAAGTCCAAATTGGGCTGATTTTCCTGTTGCTGCAATTAATAGGCCTAGGAGTGGAATGAAGTTGTTGCTGTTAGTTAATAGAATTTGTTGAAGTTCTCAGGAGTTTATATTTAGGCAGAATCATGTTATAGCTAAAATGAAACCCACATCTCCAATTCGGTTGTACAGGATAGCTTGTAGGGCTGCTGTGTTTGCGTCGGCACGTCCGTATCATCATCCGATGAGTAGAAATGATATAATACCGACTCCTTCTCATCCAATGAAAAGTTGAAATAAATTGTTAGCTGAGGTTAAAATAAGTATAGTAATTAAAAATATTATCAGATATTTAATAAATCGATTGATATGATAATCTGAGTGTATATATCAGGAGGAGAATTGTATGATGGATCATGTGACGTAAAGTGCTACTGATAAAAATAAAATAAAGAAATAATCAATTTTAAAGTTTATTGTTATATTGATGGAGTTGATAGTAATTCAATGTCAGCTGGTGATTATATATTCTGTGTTTTGGTGAAAGAATAGGAGGAGGGGTACGAGGCTTAGGAAAAATGAAAATTTGATTGATGAGGTGGCGTACAATGGGAAGTTAATATGTTTGATTAAATTTGTTATAGAGATAAGAATAGGAAGGCATAAAATAGTAAAAATTGTTAAGATTGATGATGTGATCATGTTTATTACTTTTATTTGGATTTGCACCAAGGTTTTTGGTTCCTAAGACCAATGGATTACTATTATCCTATAAAAGTAAGAAAGCCATGGGTTTAGGCATGGTGGCATGAGTTAGCAGTTCTTGCATTCTTTCTTGGTAAATAAGGAGTTTAATTTCCTGTTGTTAGATTCACAGTCTAATGTTTTTTGTAAACTATATTTACATATTGTAAGACCTGAAATTAGTTTGGGACTAATAGTTAATAAGATTAAAGGGATTATATGAAGACATATAAGGGTTAGTTCTCGTGTATGCGACGGTTGGAGGTTAATAATATGGTTTGTTGGTTTTCCCCGTTGGGTCATGATAATTATGTATATAGAGTATATAGCTGTGATAACAATGTTTGTTCCTATAAGGATAATTGAAAAGTTGGATCAAGAGAATAGGGATATAGCAATGAATAGTTCTCCAATTAAGTTAATTGATGGGGGTAATGCTAGATTAGCTAGGCTTGCTAGCAGTCATATTGTTGCTATTAAGGGAAAGATTATTTGTAGACCTCGTGCTATAATTATAGTTCGGCTGTGGATTCGTTCGTAGTTTGTATTTGCTAGGCAGAATAGAAGGGAGGAAGTTAGTCCATGGGCAATTATAAGTATAGTAGCTCCTATAAAGCTTCATGGAGTTTGAATTATGATAGCTGCAATTACTAGGGCTATATGGCTTACTGATGAATAAGCGATTAATGATTTTAGATCTGTTTGTCGAAGACAGATAGAGCTTGTTATAATTATTCCTCATAGGGATAGGAGAATAAATGGGTAAGCTATATATTTTGTTAGGGGGTCTAGAATAATTGAAATTCGGATTATTCCATAGCCCCCTAGTTTTAGAAGGATTGCTGCTAGTACTATGGATCCTGCAATTGGTGCTTCGACATGTGCTTTTGGTAGTCATAGGTGAACTCCGTATAGTGGCATTTTAATGAGAAATGCTATTATACATGCTAGTCATAGGATGTCATTAGATCAAGATGAATCAATGGAGTTGTTTAGAAGTGATAGGATTGGTAAATTTAATGTTCCTAGAGAGTTTTGAATTGAGATTAGGGCAATTAAAAGTGGGATTGAGCCAATTAATGTGTAGAATAGGAAGTAAATTCCTGCGTTTAGTCGTTCTGTTTGATTTCCTCATCGTGTGATGATAATTAGTGTAGGAATTAGAGTAGCTTCAAATAAAATATAAAATATGATTAGTTCAGTTGCTGAGAAGGTTATGATTAGTAGAATTTGAAGGCTAATAAGTATTGAGATATAAAATTTTTGGAAAGAAGGTTTTTCTTTTTTTAGGTGATTTTGGCTAGCTATTAATATAAGTGGAAGAAGTCAGGTAGTTAAAATAATTAGTGGGGTGGATAGAGGATCAGAGGAAAATATAATTGAGAAGTTTAAGTAATTTTCGTCGTTTTGTCATAATAAAAATAGGCTAATAAGACTTACTATGAAGCTATGAGATGTTACGTTTGTTCAGGTTTTTTTAGAGTTTGATAGTCAGGTTATTGGAAGTAGTATTAGTGATGGCACAATAATTTTTAGCATTGTAGAAGGTTAAGATTATGAACGTAGTCAGTTCCGTATGTGTTTGATACTTTTACTAGGAGGGCTAGTCCAACTGCTGCCTCACATGCTGCGAATACTATGATTGTTACGGGAATTGGTAAAGAAATTATAGAGTTAGAGTTTAAAGTTGCCGTTGAAATTATAATAAATAAAGACAGCATTATTCCTTCTAAGCATAGTAAAGTTGATATGAGGTGAGAGCGAAATGTTAAAGTTCCTATAAGTGAAATAGTAAAAGCTAGAGTAAGATTAAGAAAAGCAGATGTTATGTTGGTAATTATGATAATATCATAATCTAATGAGTCGAAATCATTAATTTTATTTAAACTAATTACCATTTATTCTGTTCATTCTAGACCTTTTTGTGCTCATTCGTAGGATAATCCTAGAGATAAAATGGAAATTAAAATGAAGGCTGTGATAGTTGTTGTGGTTATATTGGAAGATTGAATTGCTCATGGGAGTGGGAGAAGGAGGGCGATTTCTAGATCAAATAGTAGGAAAGTAATAGCTACTAGAAAAAATTTTATGGAGAATGGTAGGCGTGCGGAGCTTGTTGGGTCAAATCCACATTCGTATGGATTTGCTTTTTCTGTGTAGAGATTTATTTGTGGTAGTCAGAATGCAATTAAAACAAGAATTAGTGACAGTAGGCTGTTAATTAATACGATTACTAGTAAATTGATTTTACTCTCTTCCGGTATTTATCGGAATCTACTGATTGGAAGTCAGTTATATTAGTTATACTAAGAGAGTAAGATCCTCATCAATAGATAGAAACGTATAGGAATAGTCATACTACGTCTACGAAATGTCAATATCATGCTGCTGCTTCAAATCCGAAGTGATGTTTAGATGTAAAGTGAAATTTTAGTTGTCGTAGGAGACAAATGATGAGAAATGAAGATCCAATGATTACATGGAGGCCGTGAAAACCTGTTGCCATGAAAAATGTAGATCCGTAGATTCCATCAGAGATGGAGAATGGAGTTTCGAAATATTCGGAGGCTTGTAGGATGGTAAAGTAAACTCCTAGTAAGATAGTAATGAGAAGTGCTTGGTTTATGTGATTTCGTTTTCCTTCTATTAGACTGTGATGGGCTCATGTAATTGATACTCCTGATGCTAGAAGCACTGATGTATTTAGGAGAGGGACTTCTAGGGGATTAAGTGGTACAATTCCTGTCGGTGGTCAGCAGCCTCCGAGATCATGTGTAGGTACAAGGCTAGAGTGATAAAATGCTCAGAAGAATCCGGCAAAGAAAAATACTTCAGAAACAATAAATAGAATTATTCCGTATCGAAGTCCTTTTTGGACGATAGGGGTGTGATGTCCTTGGAATGTGCCTTCACGAATAATATCTCGTCATCATTGATATATTGTTAGGGTATTTGCTAGAAGGCCTAATAATAGAAGTGAAGTGGAGTTATAGTGAAATCATATTACTAATCCTGATGTGAGTAGAAGGGCGGAGAATGCTCCTGTTAATGGTCATGGACTAGGGTTAACTATATGATATGCGTGTGTTTGGTGGGTCATTATGTGTTATCATGTAGGTAAAGGCTAACAAGTAGGGTAAATACATAAGCTTGAATTAGTGCTACAGCAAATTCTAGTACTGTAAGTAGTAGGAGAATAATAAATGTAATTGTGGCGGTTGGTGGGCTAATGTTTATAAGTACTAATGTAGCTCCTCCAATTAGATGCATTAGAAGATGGCCTGCAGTAATGTTTGCTGTAAGTCGGACTGCTAGTGCTATTGGTTGAATAAAGAGGCTAATAGTTTCAATAATAATTAATATAGGGATTAGGGAGATTGGGGTTCCTTGTGGTAGAAAATGGGCTAGTGAATTTTTTAGTTTGTGTCGGAATCCTAGAATGACTGCTCCGGCTCATAGAGGAATAGCTATACTTAGGTTTATAGATAGTTGTGTAGTTGGAGTAAATGTATGGGGGAGAAGGCCAAGAAGGTTAGTAGATCCGATAAATATAATTAGAGAAACAATTATTAATGCTCATGTGCGTCCTTTTGGTGTATGAATTAGTATTATTTGTTTGATAATAAGTTTAATAAGTCAATGTTGAAATGAATGGAGGCGGTTGTTAATTAAGCGTTCTGATGATGGGAATAGGATGGAGGGAAATATAATGATGGTTACGACAATTGGTAAACCTATTACTGTGGGGGTAATGAAAGAGGAGAATAAATTTTCGTTCATTTTGATTCTCAAGGGTTTTTTGTTTTTAATGTCGTTGTGGTTTTTGGTGATGGTGGTAATGGAAATGATTGCGAGGAGATTTTTAATTGAAATAGAATGAATAGAGTAATGAGGGATGAGATAATAGTAATAAATCATGTAGATGTGTCTAGTTGTGGCATATCACTGTGGAGATTTAGGGTCTCTAACTTTAACTTAAAAGGTTAACGCTCTAAGCTTCACAGTGAATTTAAATTATTGAGGCAGATCAGTTTTCGAAATGTTTCAGTGGTACTATTTCAAGAACAATTGGTATAAAACTATGGTTAGACCCGCAGATTTCTGAACATTGACCATAAAATAGGCCTGGTCGATTTGACGTGACTGTTGCTTGGTTTAGGCGTCCTGGGATTGCGTCAGTTTTTAATCCTAGAGATGGGACAGCTCATGAATGGAGGACATCTTCAGATGAGATAAGCATACGGATTGGTAGCTCTATTGGAAGAACTACTCGATTATCAACTTCTAATAGTCGAAGTTCACCTGGTTTTAGGTCATTTGTTGGAACTATATATGAGTCGAAACATAGGTCTTCATAATCAGTATATTCGTAACTTCAGTATCATTGGTGGCCCATGGTTTTCACTGTTAATACTGGATTATTAATTTCATCTATTATGTATAAAATTCGTAGTGATGGAAGAGCAATTAGAATAAGAATAACAGCCGGGAGAATGGTTCAAATAGTTTCGACTTCTTGGGCGTCTATTGTGCTAGTATGTGTTAATTTTGTTGTTAATATAAGGGAAATAATATAAAGTACTAAAGAGCTAATGAGAAAAACAATTATCAGAGTATGGTCATGAAAGTTAATTAATTCTTCTATAATAGGGGATGAAGCGTCTTGTAAGCCTAGTTGGAATGGATAAGCCATGGAGATATATAGATTTTAGTCTATAATTTAACTTTGACAAAGTTATGTAATGATTTTACTAATATCTCATTGAGAAAGACATAGAGGTTATGAGATTGGCTTGAAACCAATTTAAGGGGGTTCGATTCCTTCCTTTCTTATTTTACTTTAACGTAGGAAGGTTCTTCAAATGTGTGATAGGGTGGTGGGCATCCGTGGAGTCATTCAAGATTAGTTGAAGAATATGAAACTGATATGACTTCTCGTTTAGAGGCAAAGGCTTCTCAGATCATGAAGATTATGATAAGGACAGCTGTAAGTGAAATGAATGATCCTATAGAGGATACTGTATTTCATGTAGAGTAGGCATCTGGGTAGTCTGAATATCGTCGAGGTATTCCTGATAGACCTAAGAAGTGTTGTGGAAAGAATGTTATGTTGACTCCAACAAATATAATTGCGAAATGGGTTTTAGCTCAAGTGTCGTTTAAAGTGTAGCCTGAAAATAGCGGGAATCAGTGTACAAAACCGGCTATGATGGCAAATACTGCCCCTATTGACAGAACATAGTGGAAGTGGGCTACTACATAGTATGTATCATGAAGAACAATATCTAGTGAGGAGTTAGATAAAACGATTCCTGTAAGTCCACCTACTGTAAATAAGAAAATAAAGCCCAAGGCTCATAATATAGCTGGTGATCATTTAATATTGCCTCCGTGTAGAGTTGCAAGTCAGCTAAATACTTTAACGCCAGTTGGAATAGCAATAATTATAGTAGCGGATGTGAAGTAAGCTCGGGTATCTACATCAAGTCCTACAGTGAATATATGATGTGCTCAAACAATAAACCCTAGGAAACCAATTGATATCATGGCTCATACTATCCCCATGTAACCAAAAGGTTCTTTTTTACCTGAATAGTAGGTGACCACATGTGAGATAATACCAAATCCTGGAAGGATAAGGATGTAGACTTCTGGATGTCCGAAGAATCAAAATAGGTGTTGATAGAGAATTGGGTCGCCTCCCCCAGCAGGGTCAAAGAAGGTTGTATTTAGGTTTCGATCCGTTAATAATATTGTGATACCTGCAGCTAAAACTGGAAGAGATAGAAGTAGAAGAACGGCTGTAATTAGGACTGATCAGACGAATAGTGGGGTTTGATATTGAGTTATAGCTGGAGGTTTTATATTAATAATAGTTGTAATAAAATTAATTGCACCTAAAATAGATGAAACACCAGCTAAATGAAGTGAGAAAATTGTTAGGTCAACTGATGCACCAGCATGGGCTAAGTTTCCGGCTAAAGGAGGATATACGGTCCACCCTGTTCCTGCTCCTGCTTCAACTATAGAGGATGCTAGTAATAGGAGAAATGATGGAGGTAGAAGTCAGAAGCTTATATTATTTATTCGTGGGAATGCTATGTCGGGAGCTCCAATTATTAGTGGGATGAGTCAATTTCCGAAGCCTCCAATTATTATTGGTATTACTATGAAGAAAATTATAACAAATGCGTGGGCTGTAACAATTACATTGTAAATTTGATCATCTCCTAGAAGTGCGCCTGGCTGTCCTAATTCGGCTCGAATTAAAATGCTTAATGCTGTTCCTACTATTCCTGCTCAAGCACCAAATAGTAAGTATAGGGTTCCGATATCTTTATGATTAGTTGAAAATAGTCAACGATTTACGAACATAGGTAAAATGGCTGAGAGTAAGCATTAGACTGTAAATCTAAATACAGAGGTTCATAACCTCTTTTTACCAAGCCTTAAGGTGATATATTCATGTCGAATTGCAAATTCGGAGGTGTAGGAGGTTTACCCTACTAAGGCTTCTCCCGCCCTTTTTCTGATAGGCGGGAGAAGTAGATTGAAGCCAGGTATAGGGTATTTAGCTGTTAACTAAAATTTCGTGGGTTTAACTCCTACCAATCTAGGGGAAGGTCTTAGCTTAATTAAAGTGATTGATTTGCATTCAATAGATGCAGGGTGAAGTCTTGCAGTCCTTAGGTTTTACAGAAGTTAAACTAGCTTGTTTTCTTATAGCTTTGAAGGCTATTGGACTGATATATCCTAAACTTCTATAAAATGAGTTGGGGGGAGAGAGGAAGAGTTAATGTGCTTGTAATGATGAGGATTGGGGTAATGAAGTTGTATTTTTGATTTGTTAGGTGTGAAACTATTTTTAGGTTATTGTTTGTTGGGAAAGTTGTAAGTGAAGTTGAGTAAATTAATCGTGTGTAGAAAAATAGATTAAGTAGGGCCATTATGGCTATTATTGTTGTTAAGATCAGGCAGTTGTTGTTCAATAGTTCTGTGATAATAATTCATTTTGGTAAAAATCCTGTTAGTGGTGGTAAGCCTCCGAGTGATAATAGGATAATGGATATTATTGTGATTATTATTGGGGTTTTGTTTCATAGTAGTGAAATCGAGTTAATTGTAGTAGATGAGTTAAGTATTATAATTATAAACATTGGGACTGTTAGTATGATGTAGATGATTAGGTTCAGTAGTGTGAGTGATGGGTTAAATGAGATAATAGCTAGTATTCATCCTATGTGAGCAATTGATGAATATGCTATGATTTTTCGTATTTGTGTTTGGTTAAGGCCTCCCCATGCCCCGATGAAGATTGATAAGATTGCTATAGTTAGGGTAATAGTTGGATTAAGGAGATTATAAATTTGAAGCAGAATAGACAATGGGGCAATTTTTTGTCATGTGAGTAGAATTAGTCCTGTGTGTAGTTCAATTCCTTGAGTTACTTCTGGTAGTCAGTGGTGGAATGGTGCGAGTCCAAGTTTTATGGATAGTGAAATTAATGTTATGATGAGGATGAGGTCGTTTGTTTGTTGTTGAAACATTCATGTTCCTAGTAGTTTATAGTTGAGAATGATGGCTAGTAAAATAATTATTGATGCTGTTGCTTGTGTAACGAAATACTTTGTTGCTGCTTCAGTTGATCGTGGGTTTTTTTTATTAATTAGAATAGGGATAATTGATAATAGACTTAGTTCTAATCCTACTCATATGAGTAATAGATTGGAGCTGGTTATCGTAATTACGGGTCCTGAAATAATAGTTATATAAATAATGGTTAGGGTAATAGGGTTTATTAGTACGGGAAGGGTTTAAACCAACATTTTCGGGGTATGGGCCCGATAGCTTAATTAGCTGACCTTACTAAATAGAATGTGGTGCAATGGTAGCACGAAGAATTTTGAATTCTTAGGTATAGGTTCAATTCCTGTTGTTCTAGAAATAAGAGGGCTTAAACCTCTATAATTTACTCTATCAAAGTAATTCTTTTGTCAGACATATTTCTATAGGTATGGTGGAATGCTTGCTATAAATATTGGTAAAGAGACATGTCATATGCATAGTGCCAATGTTAGTGGTAAAAAATTTTTTCACAATAAATGTATGAGTTGATCATATCGGAATCGTGGATATGATGCTCGGATTCATAGAAATATGGATGATAACAATAGGGTTTCTGTTATGAAGCTGATTGAGTAGAGTTCTGGGAGGTTTATAATGTGAAGTGGGCCTAGAAAGATAATGGATGTAAGTGCATTTATAAGGATAATGTTGGTATACTCAGCTATGAAGAATAGTGCGAATGGGCCTGCAGCATATTCAACATTAAATCCTGAGACCAGTTCAGATTCACCTTCAGTTAGGTCAAATGGGGCTCGGTTAGTTTCTGCTAATGTTGAGATAAATCATATTATGGCCATAGGTCAGGCAGGGATAATTAGTCATAAATGTTCTTGAGTTGTAATAAGCGTTTGCAGGGAAAATGAGCCGCTTATAAGAAGTACTGACAGTAAGATAATGGCTATAGTTACTTCGTATGAGATTGTTTGTGCTACTGCCCGTAATGCTCCAAATAATGAATATTTTGAGTTTGAGGCTCATCCTGATCATAAAATTGAGTATACTGATAGGCTTGATGTGGCTAAGAAAAATAAGATTCCTAGATTGAGATTAATTAGGGGGTGAGGTATAGGTAGTGGAATTCATAGGCTTAAGGCTAGTGTGAGGGATAGGGTTGGTGCGATGATAAATAGGGTGATGGATGTTGTTAGGGGTCGTATAGGTTCTTTTATAAAAAGTTTTATGGCGTCGGCGAATGGTTGAAGAACACCGTAAGGTCCGACAATATTTGGGCCTTTTCGTAGTTGCATGTACCCTAAAATTTTTCGTTCTACTAAGGTTAGGAAGGCCATGGCAATTAAGATTGGAATTAGAAGTGTTAGGATGTTAATAAAATACATTATTAGGAAGAGGATTTGAACCTCTGGGAACAAGGTTTTAAATCTTACGCAATTTCCTGGCTCTGCCACCCTAATGACCTTGTCTAGGTGATGAAATCACAGATATTTTTTATTTAGATTTTTTTCATAAATTTGGTTTAGAGCACTTTTGTTAAGGTGGCTCTATTTCTCTTATCCTTTCGTACTGGGAGAAATTGTTAAATAGATAGAAACCGACCTGGATTTCTCCGGTCTGAACTCAGATCACGTAGGACTTTAATCGTTGAACAAACGAACCGTTAATAGCTTCTGCACCATTGGGATGTCCTGATCCAACATCGAGGTCGTAAACCCTATTGTCGATATGAACTCTTAAATAGGATTGCGCTGTTATCCCTAGGGTAACTTGGTCCGTTGATCAATTTTTGGGTCAATTGGATAGTTAGGCTACTTTGACTTGTTGGTCTAAGTTATATATCGTCGGAGGATTTTTTATTCTCCGAGGTCACCCCAACCAAAATTTTAAGCTTATATTATTTTGTTCTATGCCATTAGGGAAATAAAATAGTAAATAAGCTTATTAATTAAAGCTCCATAGGGTCTTCTCGTCTTATTATTGGATTCCAGCCTCTTCACTGGAAGGTCAATTTCACTGATCAAAAATAAGAGACAGTTGAACCCTCGTCTAGCCATTCATACTAGTCCCTAATTAAGGAACAAATGATTATGCTACCTTTGCACGGTCAGGATACCGCGGCCGTTAAACTATAGTCACTGGGCAGGCAATGCCTCTAATACTTGAGATGCTAGAGGTGATGTTTTTGGTAAACAGGCGGGGTTCTGGTTTGCCGAGTTCCTTTTATTTTGATTAATCTTTCCTTGTTGCACTCCTGTGTTGGGTTAACAGGTTAATCTAGATAAATTTATTTGAGGATTAATATCTATAATCTGATAACTAACAATGGTTATCCGGGTTGTTATACACTTGTGCTTGGAGAATAGTTTCTTGTTACTCATATTAACAGTGTTTCTTCTATATATAGTTATAGAATAACCCAGTTTGTAGTTTAGGAAGTTATAATAATTTGGGGATTAGTTTAATTAGATTATGTTGAGCTTGAACGCTTTCTTTGTTGATGGCTGCTTTTAGGCCAACAATGGTTAGATTATATATAAGTTTATTCACTATTAAAGGTTTTTTCCGTTCCTAAAGAGCTGTCCCTCTTTTGGCTATGATTTAAATTTACATTTAGATTTTTTTTCTTCTTTTAGTAAATTTAAAGTTGAACTAAAATTCATTTTTTTGGGTTACCAGCTATCACCAAGCTCGTTAGGCTTTTCACCTCTACCTAAAAATCTTCCCACTATTTTGCTACATAGACGGGTTGATTCATAAAATTGTTTTTAGGTAGCTCGTTTGGTTTCGGGGTTTCTGGCTTAAATTCTTTTAGTCAGAAAATTTCTAGTTAACTCATTATGCAAAAGGTACAAGGTTTAATCTTTGCTTATTTGTACTATAAATTGATCTTTCATCTTTCCCTTACGGTACTTTCTCTATAGCTCCTGAAATAAATTTCTTTCTCCAATACTTTTAAGAAGTAAATGTTTTGTTTTATATATAATTAAATAGTTATATAAATGGATGTTAGGGCTAGAATTAGTTCAAAGTGTTCATTTATTATGAATTCTTCTGGGTGTAGGCCAGATGCTTTATATTAAGCTACACTGTGATTATTCCAAGCACACTTTCCAGTATGCTTACCTTGTTACGACTTATCTCCTCTGATAAATTTATTACTAGTAATTATAAATAGTTAAGTATATTTAATTTGAGGAGGGTGACGGGCGGTGTGTGCGTACTTCATTGCTCTATTCAATTAAGCTCTCTACTCTTAATTTACTACTAAATCCTCCTTTGTCCTTTAGTTTCATAAAGGATAGCGTTATGTTCTTAAAAAGAAAATGTAGCCCATTGCTTCCCATCCCATTGGCTACACCTTGACCTAACGTTTTTATGTTTGATTCTCTTGCCTACTTTTATACCTTTTGAGGGATTGCTGAAGATGGCGGTATATAGACTGAATTAGCAAGGGGTGGTGAGGTAAAACGGGGTGTATCGATTATAGAACAGGCTCCTCTAGATGGATATAAAGTACCGCCAAGTCCTTTGAGTTTTAAGCTGTGGCTAGTAGTTCTCTGGCAAATAATTTTGTTATGGAATTATTCTAGTTTAGGGCTAAGCATAGTGGGGTATCTAATCCCAGTTTGGGTCTTAGCTATCGTGTTTAAATAAAAATTTAGAATTACCTTCGTTATTGTATTTAAGTTCTAACAATGGATTTTCACATATTAGTTGAATTTTAATTCTATTTATTATTCATTTTAGTTAACACGTTTTACGCCGAGAGTAATTAGTTAGGGTTAATCGTATGACCGCGGTGGCTGGCACGAAATTTACCAACCCTAAGAGGTATAGCTTAGTCAAACTTTCGTTCATTGCTTAATATTTATCACTGCTGAGTCCCGTGGGGGTGTGGCTAGGCAAGGTGTCTTTAGCTATTTTATGTGCTTGATACCCTCTCCTTAAATTTTGAGAATTCTCTAAGGGATTTTACACCGGTTTATGGATGTTTGCATGTGTAATCTTACCTCCAACTAATTATAAGGCCAGGACCAAACCTTTTGTTTATGGGATTAAAATATCCATCTAAGCATTTTCAGTGCTTTGCTTTAATTGTTAAGCTACATTAAC